AGTCATTCATTGAATGATAAATCACTACAAGTGACGGGGATACCCGATTTAAATAACGGAAAATCCAATATTTAAAAATTGTATCTAGAATGACTGGAAAAGTGGAAACAAGACCAGATATAATTTGATCGTTATGAACAAATCCAAAATCTTTGTAAACAGAGCCAATCATTAGTTCCCAACCATGGGGTGAGTGGAATCCGATACATAAATCAGTTAATAAAAGAATAGAAAAAGCTTTTATTGTGTCGCTTAAGTTATATAGGAATTCCTGAGTCCAAGAATTAAGAATAACAAGTTCTTCATTACCCAGAATAGAATAACCACTTAGAATAATGAAACAGATTATATTTGTCGAGAAGTGCAAAATCGTCTGAATACGATCCTCATTGTATATCTTGATTAATTGGATCGTTTCTTTGTGGATTCCTATACGAAGCTTTTGTAGATGTATCTCCGAGTATTCATTTATCATTTCCTCCAAGAGGAGGAGTTCCTCTAATTCTATGAATTTTTCTAGAATACTCTTTTCTTGAATATCGGTCAAAAAAGTTTCGGATTGCCTAGTATTCCACCAATTCGTAACCCAAGATTCCAGACTTTTATTAAATGAGAGAGAAATCCACCAGGGCAAAAATACTATAGATGCGAGATATAGAAGAGGAGTGAATGCTTTCTTTTTTGCCATTTTTTCATCTGTGAATTGTTAATGAACCCACCCCATTCGTCGACTCTATGCAATCTGATATTTTTATCAAGCATGAGTTCTATTACAAGGTATCGAACCTATGAATCTATTCAATGTTTTTTATTTGTGATTTCATGGTTAGTCCTTGAATCTAGAAAGAATACAGAAATAGAATAAGAATCCACTTCGAATTTCGAATGAAGAAATAATAACAAAAAAAGATTGTTTCCAGATATCTCAATTGGTCAAATTCAAAGCAAGTATCTCCTTTCGATGAATGCCCGAAAGAACCACTACCACTTCAAGTAATAAATAGTATTCATTTTGAGACGAAAGAACTCTTTTTCTATCATTCTATCAAAATATCAAATATTTCGAAAAAATTTCACCGACTACCCATAGTCCAGGAATAGAATAATTGATAGAAATTTCTCAAGAATATTGTGATGATCAAAAATGAGTAACAAAACAAGACAGAAATTGATAAGATCCAATTGTTTGGTCATTAAGGAGTACAAAAGAAAGGATAAAAAAACGCCGATTGACAAAAAAGAAATAATTTACAAGATATGATCTATCTGGATCTAAAGTGTCAATTCCAACAAATATTATTGGACTTAAATAAATTTCTTTTTTTTTTTGAAATATTTTGATATATGGGATGAATCTTCGATTTGTTACTTGTTTTGTTACTGAATTGAGTTGAGTGGATTTCCATACGTATAAAATTTTTGTGGACAAAAAAAGTTTCGTTTTATGCTTGTTCCGTATACGTCTGCTTTGGCTCGAATGGGCGTTCTGAAGAAACTTCAGTTAAGTTATGTTATAGAAAGGGTTCTTGAGTTTTTTCCCTACTGCCGAGAAAGCATTCATTCTCAGTTCATTTCTCAAAATACTTCAATTGGTACACGCAAGAAATAGGCCAATTCAGCAGCTTTTTGTTCAATTTCTCCGGGAGTTAAATTCTCATCAGTACGAGTCAAGGGAATAGCCCCCTGGCCTCTGATTTCCATATAAAGGACACGACGAGCATAAATACCCTCTTTGACTTCTATTCTGACGGACTGAATATCTTTTATAAGGAATCGGAGGAAGATGCGACGATTTTTTCCAGGAAATCCCCAACGAAAAATACATACTATTCCTTCTTTTCTATCGAATCGATCATAACCACTACCTACATTCCACAAAATTGTGCACCACAAATAGGAGCTAATAAAGAGACCCGCGATCCCATAGAAAGACATCACGATCCCTTGTGGAAAAAAAATGATTTGCTGAGCCGGAAATAAAGATATCAAATTTCTACCAAAATAACTAGAAGTTCCAACCAATAAGAATCCTAATGAACCTAAAAAAAGGATAAAAGCCCAGCAGAAATTACTTGTTTTTCGAGACCCTGTTATAAGTTCTATCCATATACGTTCTGATCGCCAACTCATACTTAATCCGTTTGCATTTTATTGAAATTGAGAGAATAAGCCAAATGAATTTGACTTTACTCTTTTTATTTCCGAAATAACTCTCATCAACTAGCACTATTTTGATGTGAACCTTTAGGAATAATTTAATTCATCAAATTGGTTAGATCTAAAATAATAACATCCCCTTCATATGATTCCCTTATAGATATCCACATACATATAGATAGATTGACTTTACATTTCAGACATCCGCCGATCCTGATCTATTTGAAAATAGCTAGAATTCATTTATCCATATATCATTTTCTGCATGCATAAGAGCTCTTTCATTTATGTTCGGCGGAACCGCATATTAGACCATATTCCACTAAATGGATATCCGTGTTAT